AGCTACTATAGAGTCTACTACATGTACCTATGTATGTACTACATGCACATATATACATGTATACATAAGGGCTCATTCAGGAACAAGAAAATGGATTTACCTAGGAAGTTTTAGTTATTTATATTTGAGAAATATCAATGCAATGAGTTGTTTCAGGGCCGCTCCTAATTGCTTTTATTGACCCATCCGGACGAGATTCACTTGATTGATTGATACATGTATCAATCCGATATAGATCCAAGATATTTCATCGAATCATGTGATGAAGGGATTCGACCCGTACCCTAAACCAAATTATTATAGAGAAAAGAATCTTTTCGATTATTTGTCGATCCCTTTCCAGATTTACGAGTTCTACATCATCCTTTTTGAATAAATCAAAAAAAAAAAAAATTCTATCGTTTCTGAATTTCCTGGCTTAGCTTAGTGTTAGTGTGGGATAGGCATAGCTCATCTTAACGATGAACGAATCGACGAGTGGAAATTGAAGAAATGGAATGGGCTTTGCCTTTTTTCTGTCGGATAAATCACTCCCTGAAGGATCCTATACTCTGTCCATAGGATGGTTCATGAATCAACAACCCAAAAATGATATTCCATTCTTGTAAGCAAGAAAGATTCTTCGATCTAGTCATAGCATTGACAATTTCAAAAAACTGCTCATACTATGAGCATAGATAGTATGATGGCGATCGGGCAGGTATGCCCCTATCGTCTAGTGGTTCAGGACATCTCTCTTTCAAGGAGGCAGCGGGGATTCGACTTCCCCTGGGGGTAAGACGAAAGGGAGTTGACCATGGATTATCAATAAGCCTAGAATGGATTCTTCCTGGGTCGATGCCCGAGCGGTTAATGGGGACGGACTGTAAATTCGTTGGCGATATGTCTACGCTGGTTCAAATCCAGCTCGGCCCAATAATTCGCCGATCCATGAGGATGGTATAACCAATTTGTCCTCCATAAATACCTGATATATAGAAAGAAAGAGTCCGTCCATTTTTTCTGCTATATCCCTATTTATCTTATCCTGCGTGTTTTTGATCTTTCTAACGATATTAATAATAATCTGTAAATAATTAACAAGAATCTGTAAATATAAGTGGAATAAAGAAAAAAACAAAAAAGAGTCCTTTTTTGTTTTTTCACTGAAAGATTGATTATCAATCGATTTGGCAATAAAAGAATCCACAGGATTACTAGTAATCCGCGTCACTCTCGCTATAGTCCATATCCGTGTAGATATCAGTATATCACTCGTCTTTCTGTTACAAGACGTTGATTTTCAATTAAATAGAATAGAAAGAAAGGGTTCGAATGAAATTATAAGAATATGTATGTATGCTGTACACCTCATTTCCCCGGGATTGTAGTTCAATTGGTCAGAGCACCGCCCTGTCAAGGCGGAAGCTGCGGGTTCGAGCCCCGTCAGTCCCGACCTAGAATCCGATGAATCCATCAACTCATCTTTCCGTTTTCTGTGAAGAGGGGGAGACAAGGAGCAGGATTGAATCCCCTTTAATCCCCCAGGGGATCCTTATTTCTTTCGTGTTTTTCGTTTCGCATTCCTCATGGGAGAAATACGGGAATTTCAATTACTTCAACTAGTACCGATTGATGGGGGAGAGACGTATGTAGATTGATCAGTAGTATCGCCCTATTCAGGATTTCAAGAGAGACCGCACGGGTCTGTCTTTTTCGATTGCTCCTGATCCATGGAATAGAGTACCCATAGGTTTCCCGGGAGCACATACACAAATTGTATTCGTTTATTGTACGATAGACAATTAACTTAATATAGATAGTTACTAGTTGCCCCGACAGAGTACTTTTAAGATTAAACCTACCACCCTTTTTTTTCTAGCTCCGATTTTGTGGAACCTAAATTACTGATTGAAAACAATTTCTCTATCTCATTAAAATTGCATACTTAATTTTTGATGTATGTGTCCCAGTTCCAATCCAAGGACAGAGGATACTAATAAAAGATCAAACAAAGATCTGCCCCTCTTGTTCTAGGGGGGGGATGATCTTTTTGTTCCTTCATATTTTAATGGCCCCATCGAAGAAAAAACAAAATCAATAAATAAAATAGTGAATTTGTCGGAATATTATATTAGATCTTTTATACCGAACCAATCTTTATCACACTTCTCTGTCTTCCAAGAAGATTAGATCTTCACAAAAACTTCGTTTCGAACTTAACTCATTTCTTTTTTCATTTCATCCCTACCATTGGGGTTTGTGACCAATGGAACGGCGGTCGGATGATTGTATAAGGAAGACGGCAGGTTATAGAAAAGAAAGAGTGGAAATGATACATTCAATGGGATTTTTGATTGGACCAGGAATCCCATTTTGGATTCGGTATGGATAAAAGATCTTCCTATGTTATACTATTCAATTCTCGACGATGAATCAATTTGATAGATCAGATATTGTTATTCATGATATTGATACGATTCAGTATCATCAGGATGCAATCCATGCCATTGAATTTACAGGAGAAAGACTTATCATCTCTATGGGATTAGATCCCGAGTTATTGCGAAGCAAAAAAACGATGAGATTATGGAAGTCAATATTCTCGCATTTATTGCTACTGCGCTGTTCATTCTAGTTCCTACTGCTTTTTTACTTATCATCTACGTAAAAACAGTTAGTCAAAGTGATTAATTTGAATGAAACTTTACTTATTAGTTCTTATCAACGATTGAAGAAAGGGATTCAAATTCCAAGTCTTAAATGAAATGATCGGGTTGGAGTCAGCAGTATATGAGATAGTATGGTAGAAAGGTTCATATAGTTCTTTCTACCACACTATCTATTATTGTAGAAAGATATGGGCTTGATATAAATCAATCCACAATATATACCTATATATCATATATATATGTACATGTAAATAGCACTCCAATTCTATTTCTTTGCTACATCAATTTGTATTGATCCCGATCAATCTGAAATAATCGAACGTCAACTCTTCGAATTCCTGGGTTTCTAATTATTTTCAATATGAATCTCCGGATCCATCGAAAGAATCAATGGAGGAAGAATAGTATGGGCATAGGCATATATTATATAAAAGAAAACCAAGCCCTTTTTTTTAGCATTACGAAGAAGTAATTGATTGATCCGTTAACAGATGATCCAAAGAGTTCTATAGTAACTTCTTCGGATTTTGAAAAGGATGTGGTAGACCCCACCGATTTTTCATGCTTGAACCATGACATGAGGCGAGTCAATAAAGCATAAATAAGATTCCTAGGAGTATAAAACAAAACGGTAAGTACGCATACCCGCAAGATTTGATTATGTTATTCGTAATACCTCTTTTCTTTGGACAACGACTATGTCTATGTCGCCTCGGTAGAAAGTACATATCTACGTAATAGAAGAATGGCTTCTTCTTTGAACAGCAAAGAGAAGAGGGAAACAAATCAAAAAAAAAAATAGGGGTTGGCTGCTCCTCATTGTAATATGCATAATTCTAGTAAGAGCCGGTTCCTCAAAATAGAATATTTAGCAAGAATTCGGTTGGAAAAATTTCCCATTGGGAATCCAGTCGTTGAAATATTTGTTTGATCAAAAGGTTCTTAGGATTCCAATAGAATTTATGAAGTGGAGATATTTTGATTTTAAAACGCTTTGCAGAACGATCTATTAAACAATTGATACAATTCGATTACTCAATTAGTAGTACCCCTAGAGTCCACTTCTTCCCCATACTACGAGTGAGAGGGAAAATGTAAAGACTACCATTAAAGCAGCCCAAGCGAGACTTACTATATCCATGTGAATTGTGTCCCCTATCTCTATGAATATAAAGGAATTATTCCATTATTGATCACTAATAATAGTGGAATCAATGGTGCAGAGTCAAAATGGGATTGTGACCTAACGTTATTGATGAACCAACCCAATGAATACACTCGTAACAAGTCCCTATATGATTTCTGGTGGAATCGGGAAGCACTAAGTACAAGCAAGATACGTAGTTACCTCCTTGGGAGTCTCAAGGGGATGTTACTAATGGAACATGTAGGAATAGTAAGGCCTATTGTTTGTTTTGTTGCCTTTCATAAACAAAAGTAGAAAAAAAAAAATATACCATCAAGATAGATAACTATCTATCACATATCCCTATCTCCCATCTAAGCCTTACTGTCTCTACTTCTGTGAAACAATTGGAAGACGCCCTATTACATTCTTGGCAGGGTTACCCAAAAGAAATCATTTTTTTTTTTTTTCTACTTTGATTCTATAAATATTCTATAAAAGGCAATCACCCATACAATATTAATATTAATTGAAAATTGAAAACCTGAGCACTCAGAGACTCTCGTAAGTTTGTCTGGATACAAAGTATCTTCAGTTCTTTCCACAACTCCTAATTTGATTCTCCATCAGTCTACCCAATCTAATTCAAGACTCAGTCAGTAAACACCAGTAGGGTGAGGTAATTAGGAAGTATTTAGAGTCCTTCCTATAATACCTACTTGGATCCTAGGAGCAAGGATTTACAGTCCCTTAGGAACCTTCCTTTGTATACACGGATTTACGGTCCCCGACTTTCGTAGTTCTGAATCTCACAATTGAATCTTACTATAGATTTGATTCGATTGATAAATCAAATCAATAGCCTGAGCGCATCAGTAATAAGTGAGTATTTCTTTATTCATATTGTATTGGTATGATACCGGTTTGGGCCACACCCGGATTTTTGAAGAAATAATTGAAAGTCTTTTATAGAACCCCCTCCCCTGATTCTTAAAATCCAGTATCGACAGTCCTCGCTCCTTACCTCTGCTTCTGCCGGGCAAGAATTTAGTGAGTTCTATTAGGAGGGTAAGAGATTCCGAGTCTTTTGTTAATCAGGCGACACCCGGATTTGAACTGGGGAAAAAGGATTTGCAGTCCCCCGCCTTACCACTCGGCCATGCCGCCAAAACGATACAAAATAGATATAGATGGAAATATTCTGGGGGATTACTGAACCATTT